AGAAAAAGTATTTCTTGCTTTTCAGTCCCATTTCCATAAGAATGAACACTATGATTTGCGTTTCGAACAGGTATGAATACGGCGTCTATAGGATAACTTCCTTCTTGAAAGTTATTTGTCGGTTTTAGACAATAGCCGCGATTCCTCTCGATTTCTAATTCAATATACAACTCAATTGGTTCTGTTAGGCTAGCTATATGTTGTGTATTATCAACGATTTCCACAGAAGTCGGTAAGATGATGTCTTGAGCAGTTACATCTCCTGGACCTTTGACACAAATGGACGCATCACGAGTTCCATATAAATTGCTTCTTAATACAATTTCTTTCAAATTCATTAAAATTTCATGTACTGATTCTTGAATACCTATTATAGTAGAAAATTCGTGTGATATTTTCTCAGATTTTGCACGTGTGATACATGTTCCTTCTGTTTCTCCAAGCAAAGCTCTGCGCAGTGCAATGCCTATTGTGTCAGCTTGACCTTTCATAAGCGGAGATAGAATAAAGCGCCCATAATAAAGACGCTTACTGTCCACTCTTGATTCAACACATTTCCACTGTAGTGTCCGAGTAGATATTGTTACTTTCTCTCGAACCATAATACTATTCTTTTTTAATCAAATCATTGAATTATTTATTTCTCTTGAAATTTCTTCAATATTTTCTATTTAAATATTTATTTTTATACGCGTCGTTTTTTAGGGGGTCTGCAGCCATTATGGGGCATAGGAGTTACGTCTCGAACGAAACTTAATAGTATACCGCTTCTGCGAATAGCTCTTAATGCCGCATCTCTTCCGAGACCCGGGCCTTTTATCATGACTTCGGCTCGTTGCATACCTTGGTCCACGACTGTACGAATAGCATTCCCCGCTGCGGTTTGCGCAGCAAAAGGTGTCCCTCTTCTTGTACCCCTAAATCCGCAATTGCCCCCGGAGGACCACGAGATCACCCGACCTCGTATATCTGTAACGGTCACAATAGTATTATTGAAACTTGCTTGAACATGAATAACCCCTTTTTGTATTTTACGTACATTCTTACGTGAACCAATACGCCCCTTCTTGGGTGAACCTATTTTTTGTAAAGATTTTGTCATATTTTATCATCTCATAAATATAAGTCAAAGGTATGTGGATATATCCATTTTATGTCCAAAAAGATCCTTTTTTTGTTTGTACAGCGGATTCTTTAGGGAGCCTTTGTTTCGAAGTTTATAAAGATTATCCTTGTCTTTGTTTATGCTTTGGGTTGGAGCAAATTATTCGAATTCGCCCCCGTCTATGTATCAGTCGACACTTTTCACAAATTTTCCGAACTGAAGCCCTTATTTTCATATTTGCCATTCCTTAATTGTGAATATACATATTTTTTAAAGAAAAAAAGTTTTTTGTTCAAATCTTAAATTATAGTCCTATGAACAGAATAGGGAAGTTGAAAAAACTACTTAAGAAAATCATTCCAATTTTTGTTTTTGAATCTAAAAAAATTAGATGTCTTTGGTCGAATTAGAATGACTTCCCTTTTTGACTTTATCTCTTATACATACAAATATACATACAAAACAAAATTATAGCGGATCTTTTTTTTTTTATTTTATTTTATCGATAATTTTCTTGAAGTATCAACTAATTGAGGAGGAATGATATTAGAAATCCATTCTTTTATTTTTTCAAATAAGAAGTAAGAAGTCGGATACAATTCAGATATCGCAAAGATTACCAAATATAACACAAGATTTCTCCACCGATTTTTTCGAGTCGAGCCTGTCGATCTGTCATTATACCCTGAGAAGTAGAAAGAATGACAATCCCCATCCCGCCTAAAATTCTAGGAATTTTTTGATAGTTAGAATAGATTCGTAAGCCCGGTCGACTGATCCGTTTTAAATTTAGATTAGCTTTATATGGCCCTTTCCGATTCCTTCTATGGCGTAGGGTTAAAACAAAAAAATTTTTTTTGCCTTCCTGATTTTTCCTCACATTTTCAATAAAACCCTCTTGTACAAGTATTTTAATAATGTTTTCGGCGATGTTATTAGATAGTATTCGAACAGTTCCTTTTCTATCCATGTCAGCATTTCGTATAGAGGTTATTATGTTAGCAATAGTGTCCTTACCCATGAGAAAAAATTCTTCTTGCCCCCTACTTTTGATATAATTAACATATTTTTTTTTTAATTCTTCTGAATTAACTATATTTTTTATTTATTTAATTTATTTTATTAAATAAATAAATTAAATAAATATGAAAGAAAGATATATGCATGAAAAACAATCTACTAACTACTAATTAATTGGTTAATTGGAATTTATAATTCCATTTTTTCATTTAAATACTATAACTATATCATTATCTCATCTAAAATTTTTTATTTTATATCTCATTTTCCATCTTAGAATCTTTGATTTTACAACACTTCAGGTGCTAATGAAACTATTTTAGTGAAATTGAATTGTCTTAATTCCCGAGCAATTGGACCAAAAATTCTAGTTCCTTTTGGATTTCCTTCTTGATCAATAATAACTGCAGCATTGTCATCATATCGTATTATCATACCGTTGTTACGTTTGAATTCTTTACAAGTACGTACAATTACAGCTCGAATCACTTCGGATCTTTCTAGAGGAGAATTTGGAACTGTTTCCTTGATCGCAGCAACAATAACGTCACCAATATGAGCATATTGTCGATTACTAGTTCCTATGATTCGAATACACATTAATTTTCGGGCTCCACTATTATCTGCTACATTCAAATAGGTTTGAGATTGAATCATATCCTTTTTGATTCTATTAGTTCAATGCAAAGGCAAAAAAAAAAAAAGAAATATTATTTGTTCAAAACAACCAACCAAAAAAACTTCCAATTTTTTTTCATCTATTTTTCATCTAAAAGGCTTTTCTTTTTTCTTTTGCTTCTCGATTCCTAGCCTGAAATAATGAATTGGGTCCGTATAGGCATTTTTGACGCTGCTATGGAAATCGCTTTTCTGGCTATATTTTCTGTTACTCCTCCCATTTCATAAAGTATTCTGCCTGGTTTAACGACAGCTACCCAATATTCAGGAGATCCTTTCCCAGAACCCATACGTGTTTCTGTAGGTCTTAAGGTAACCGGTTTGTCCGGAAATATGCGTACCCATATTTTTCCACCGCGGCGTGCATTTCGTGTCATTGCACGCCGTCCCGCTTCTATTTGTCTAGATGTAATCCAAGCGGGTTCAAGTATTTGAAGAGCATATCTACCGAAACAAATAGAATTGCCTCGATACGATATTCCTTTCATTCTTCCTCTATGTTGTTTACGGAATCTGGTTCTTTTGGGGTTATAATGGATGGTTCTTTCAAAATTCCATCTTTACTACAGAACTGGACATGAGAGTTTCTTCTCATCCAGCTCCTCGCGAATGAAATGATTCAAAAAATAGACATGTAATTGATATATAATATACTTAATCATAGTATTTTTGTATTTTTTGAAATTTCTACTAACCTATTCATTAGAAATTTGTATATCGTATTTGTATTTCTTATTCTCTATAGAAACCAAACTATTTAAAACTCGAAATATTTGATATAAAATAGACTAGAATATGAATAGACTAGAATATGGATTTTTCGATAATTATTTCTATATAATAGAATGTCGTCTTTGTTATAACGTTATAACGAATCCTTATTGATTTTCTTTTTTTTTTTTATCATTATTAGAAATTAGAATATTATTCTAATTATCTTATTCGAGCTATTCGATGGCTGCTTAAAATTTACAATCGAAAGCCAATAAGATCAAAACTTTCGCGGACGAATGTTGACTCTTTCAATATTTCTATTTTTTTCTTTTCTTCATTTGAGGATTTGTAGGGTTAACCTATGATTTCTCAGAATAAATAAATCGTCTCCTGGTTCCTTTCGCCATCCTGCCCAATAAATCAGTAAGATTTTTTTTTTCAATAGAATCTTATGGATTCACAGGTTCCGTCGTTCCCATCGCTTGTAGATTGATGCTTAGGTCTTACTTAATTCTACAAAGGAGCTTCGAATAATATTGATTTTTGAGTCAATTTTCTTAGTCTTTATTGGCTCGTCGAGGCTCTTGATTTTTTTTGTTCTATGAATAGCTTCATTTATTTATTTGTACTGATGCTTTATTACATTGTCTTTTATGAGATGTCCCATCAGACCGTACATATTGGAATCATATAGCATTGATATTGTTTTTTCTTTCTTTCTTTCACCCTTCCTTTGATTTGTTATTTGTCTGTATTATTTTCTATTTTGCTTTAGAATTAAAATTTTCTTTTTTTTTTATGTATAAAGGATTTCAATTGCTACAATGATATAATTGATATATCATATCTTGACTATTTTTTTTTTTTTGCTTTTGATTTTGGATTTAGATAGTACGAAGCGATGAGTTGGTTATTATTATTAATTCTGTACTTCTTAGTTCATAGTTGAGGTTAGTCAGTTTTTTTAATTCTGGCTCTAAAAAACCAACGAGTCACACACTAAGCATAGCAAGTATATTAAATTATCAATCCAATTTTTATTTAACCCTATAGAATTACTTCAATCTTTTTTGGTTTGAGTGAATAAAAAAAAAAGAATAAAAAAGTTTGTCCTATTATGTTCTATCAATGTATAGAACGTTGTATAGAACGTTACAACAAGTCCATTAAGGGTTTATTATTCTTTGTCTACAAATATCCAAATTTTTATACCTAATACCCCATAAATCGTTCTAACTGGATAGGAACAATAATCAATTTTAGCTCGAATGGTTTGTAGAGGAACTCTACCTTCTCTAATCCATTCAACACGCGCAATTTCTTTTCCGTCAAGACGCCCTGCTATTTGTATTTGAATTCCTTTTGTATTCGCCTGTTCAGTTAATTCAATAGCCTTTTTCATTGCTTTTCGAAATGAAACTCTATTTTTTAATTGTCCGGCTATAAATTCTGCAAGAATATTAGGATTCCCATAAGGGTTTGC